TTTTTATTATAGCTATTGCAGCCGCCGAAGCCGCTATTGGGTTGGCTATTGTTTCGTCAATTTATCGTAACAGGAAATCAACTCGTATCAATCAATCAAATTTATTGAATAAATGAGTAGTATCAATTATAGAAATTAGACTCTTCAGCAATTGAAATTCAACTAGCATGAATATAAATTAGCGTATATGCTACGTAGATATGACAAAGGGTAAGAAATTAAAGTATCTTGGCTCAATCTCTTGAGTCGACCCAGAATTTGATTGATGTGAAAAACTCTGGTAAAATCATTGATTCGTCTGGTGTCTAAATATATGATTCATTTATAAGTTTACTAGATCGAAAGTTTATGACATTCCAAATTTTATAGATCCAATGTCGCATTCAGTAAAGATTTATGATACCTGCATAGGATGTACTCAATGTGTCCGGGCCTGCCCAACAGATGTATTAGAAATGATACCTTGGGATGGGTGTAAAGCTAAGCAAATTGCTTCTGCTCCAAGAACAGAGGACTGTGTCGGTTGTAAGAGATGTGAATCCGCTTGTCCAACGGATTTTTTGAGCGTTCGAGTTTATTTATGGCATGAAACAACTCGAAGTATGGGTCTAGCTTATTAATACGTTCCAGAAAAAACCACTTAAATACATTTTGAATACAGTTTCTTTTTTTACCGACAAAACCCCGCACTCAAAAAGACAAAATCTATTTTTGAGTGCGGGGTTTTTTGGTCCAAGTGTATCTTGTCTTTACCACGAATTATTTTCCTTGGTTAACCATAATTTTAGTTTTTCCGATATTGATGGGTTCTTTCATTTTCTTCCTACCTCATAGAGGTAATAAGGTAATGAAATGGTATACTTTATGTATATGTATTTTAGAACTTCTTTTAACAACCTATACATTCTGTTACCATTTCCAATTGGACGATCCATTAACCCAACTAGCAGAGGATTATAAATGGATCCATTTTTTTGATTTTTATTGGAGATTAGGAATAGATGGACTTTCTATAGGACCCATTTTATTGACGGGATTTATTACCACTTTAGCTACTTTAGCGGCTTGGCCAGTTACTCGAGACGCCCGATTATTCCATTTTTTAATGTTAGCAATGTACAGCGGTCAAATAGGATCATTTTCTTCTCGCGACCTTTTACTTTTTTTCATAATGTGGGAGCTAGAATTAATTCCCGTTTATCTACTTCTAGCCATGTGGGGGGGAAAGAAACGTCTCTATTCCGCTACAAAGTTCATTTTGTACACTGCGGGGGGTTCTATTTTTCTATTAATAGGAGTTCTGGGTATTGGTTTATATGGTTCCAATGAACCAACACTCAATTTTGAAACATTAGCTAATCAATCGTATCCTGTGGCACTCGAAATAATATTCTATATTGGATTTCTTATTGCTTTTGCTGTCAAATTGCCGATTATACCCTTGCATACATGGTTACCAGATACGCATGGGGAGGGACATTATAGTACGTGTATGCTTCTAGCTGGAATCTTATTAAAAATGGGAGCTTATGGGTTGGTTCGGATCAATATGGAATTATTACCTCATGCTCATTGCCTATTTTCTCCCTGGCTGATTATAGTAGGTGCAATACAAATAATCTATGCAGCTTTAACATCTCCTGGTCAACGTAATTTAAAAAAAAGAATAGCCTATTCCTCTATATCTCATATGGGTTTCATAATCATTGGAATTGGATCTATAAACGATACGGGACTTAATGGAGCCATTTTACAAATAATCTCTCATGGATTTATTGGTGCGGCTCTTTTTTTCTTGGCCGGAACGAGTTATGATAGAATACGCCTTCTTTATCTCGATGAAATGGGTGGAATGGCTATCCCCCTTCCAAAACTATTTACGATGTTCAGTATCTTATCGATGGCTTCCCTTGCATTACCGGGCCTGAGTGGTTTTGTTGCCGAATTATTAGTATTTTTTGGAATAATTACGAGTCAAAAGTATCTTTTAATGCCAAAAATACTCATTACTTTTTTAATGGCAATTGGAATGATATTAACTCCTATTTATTCATTATCTATGTTACGCCAAATGTTCTATGGATACAAGCTATTTAATGTTCCAAACTCTTATTTCTTTGATTCTGGTCCGCGAGAGTTATTTGTTTCGATCTCTCTCCTTCTACCAATAATTGGTATTGGGATTTATCCGGATTTCGTTCTTTCATTATCAGTTGATAAAGTGGAAGCTATTATATCTAATTATTTTTATCGATAGTTTTCAAGAAAAATAAAAAAAGGAATTGGAACCAAATCCGTTTGGTCTTTGTGAGAACCATTTGAATCACTACACTACTTGATTCAAATGGTTCGTGCACCTTACACGAAGTTTTCTTATCTTATTCTTATATTATTACTTCTATATATATTATTTTAATTTTTGATTTGATTTAAAAAATTTTAATTCAATATTCTATTTATTTTTTGTATTTCGTTTTGATTTATATTTATATATATTAGATCTTAATGTAAATTAAATGAACCATAGCTATGTAAGCCTATTCCTAATAAATTGACCCCAAAATAGCATATCCAAATAATAATAAAGCCCATAAAAGCCACAATTGCGGAATTTACACTTTCCGCATTTTTATTTGTTCGAGTATGTAAATAAATCGCAAACATGGTCCAAGTAATAAATGCCCAAGTTTCTTTTGGATCCCAATTCCAATAGGATCCCCATGCCTCATTAGCCCATACTGCTCCTGAAAGAATACCTATGGTTAAAAAGAGAAATCCTAAACTAATAATACGCGAACTCCAATGATCTAATTGTTGAATCAGTTGAGCCTTGTAATAATTTCTAGAAGAACCAAGCGAAGTGCTTAGTAAACCCTTGCTTCGTTCATTCATATATTGGATCGTTCCAAAGGAAAATGAATTATTTAAAAAATTGTTGTTTTTACTAACAATTCTTCGAACTTTTCGAAATGTAATGACTAAGAGCGCTACTGATAATAATGATCCACATAAAAGAGCAGCATAGCCCAATACCATCATACTTACGTGCATCATTAACCATTGGGATTGGAGAGCAGGTACTAATATTTCTGATTGCTGCATTTCAGTTAAAAGACCTGAAGTAACAAAGCCTTGGGTAAAAATAGTACTTGGCGAGGTTATTGTGCTTAAATAATTTTGATATTTTTTAAAATACGGAACCATATGAATAATGGAGAAACTCCATGACAGAAAAATTAACGATTCATATAAATTACTTAAAGGAAAATGGCCCGAATAAGCCCAACGGGTGACTAATAATCCTGTCATACATAAAAAAGTAGCTATCGTTCCTTTTTCTGACGAATCATATAGTCCTATGATTTCATCGACTGATAAGGTTATCAAATAAATTGTAATTACAATTGAAACGATCGAAAAGGATATATGAGTTAATATATGTTCTAGAGTAGAAAATATCATAATTAAAAAAAGGGGAGGTACCTTATATACGGAATTCAAATTCAGAATTGAATTCATTATAGGCCTTATTGTATCTCTTTTAGAAGATGACATGCCGCCACTCGGACTCGAACCGAGATGCTCTAGCACTGCTTCCTAAGAGCAGCGTGTCTACCGATTTCACCATAGCGGCCGGCGTATTTGAAATAATAATAATCTATTATTAGATTAATCGTCGAGATTGAAGGATTCAATTCGATATTTTAATTGCAAGTAATGAGAAAAAAAGAGAAAAAAGCATTTCCGTTTCAATATTCAATAGAAACATGCATTGAAAGGGTCCAATACAAATATTTATTATCGAATTTTGGGTGTCATTTTTTTAGTTTGTTTTCGTAGTTTAAGTTTATGCTCTACTAAAATTAAAATGTAAATCTTCTAACTAAATAAATATGACCCCAATCTAAGCATATAACTAAAAAAAAGGTTCTTTCGCATTTTCAAATTTTTTCTTATATTATTGTACATTAGTGTCACAAGGAAATGGATGATGGGGAAAGTAAGACTCCCCATTCGGAAATAAAAAACTAGATTAAATTAATATTAATAAGGAGTGAAACCTTCTATCTTTTTTTTTTTTCAATTTCAAACAAAAAAGTACTATTTTCAGATTAATATTATTTAATCTGGGTTTTTATTATCTATTTGTCGTACAAAAAAACTTTTTGAATTTCCAGTAGAAAGAGACTTCGCTAACGAAAAAGCTTTCAGCGCTGCCCAATATGCCTTTTTTTTCCAAATATTTTTGCGAATACGTTTTTTTGATATAGAAGTGCGTTTTTTTGGAACTGCCATGAAAATTTAAAAAACAAGTTATTCATTTCTAGAGTTGGATGTGAAAGACATCTATTCTGCAAACAATTTCCATTTTTCTTTGTTTTTCCGGTGGATCAAAATGGAACACAAAATTCTAAAGGCTTTTTTAAATATCCCGATCTATTATTGTGGTGCTCTATTTATACATATATATACGGATAAAAAAGAGATCGAAAGGTTTCAAACCCCACAGTCCTTAATTATTTGAATCTTTTTTATATTAAACCGGTCAAGTTCAAAAAGCGAGTCTGCCTAATTTTCATTTGAAAATGCAAATGAAATTCTTAGTTAATCAGTAGTAATTTAACCTTTTGATTTAAATTGATTTAAAGTCTCTTTCTTCGCTATGCTATGGGAAGAAAAGTGTAAAATATCATGGGCTTTCCTGGCATATAGAAATGTTTTCTATTCCAAAAAAGACACTCAATCAGCTCGATGATGAATTAGTTAATGATTATCCAAATTTCAACCAAAACCAAAAATAATTCATTTTTGGGGATCAAGTTATGGGATCTTGAGAAAGATCTAACTTTATATTATATTAAATAGAATTAATAAATATTAATTTCTAATTAATAATATATATGAATATGAAATTAATAATAACAAAAATTCAATACAATTTTTTATTAAATTAAATATATTTATATATAAAAAAAAGAGATAAGAGCCGGTGATTCAGA